AGCCAAAAAGTTTGAACTGTACAAGTTATCAATAACATTCAGTAAATGAAGTAAAGGGCTCCGGTGTATAGAGAGGACCTCACCGTTTAAGAAATAACCATAGAAACGAAGGAACCCACTATTTCTTTATTCATCTATATTTAAGTTGAATTTACATTTCTTTTTTATTTGTTTGATACACCAATACAATTTCTTATTTTTTTGTCTTGTTTCAAGGCAAAATAAATGTCTAAAAAAAAGAAAAAATCGTGGTCGGGAAGGTTATAGTAGCAAAAGCCATTGGAATTTTTATTTTATACATTGGAAAATTACGTTTTGTTATTAATAGATCGATCAGGAAGGGAAAAAAGAATAACTCAAAGAAAGAAAATCAATTAGTTATTCATCAAAGTTTCATTTATTCAATGACTAGGGTTAGACGAGGATATATAGCTCGGAAACGTAGAAAAAAAAGTTGTTTATCCCGTCAAGGGGCTCATTCAAAACTTACTCGAACTATTGCTCAACAGAAAAAAAGGGCTTTGGTTTCGGCTCAGCGGGATAGAGATAGGAAAAAGAGAGATTTTCGTCGTTTGTGGATCACTCGGATAAACGCAGTAATTCGCAAAAAAGGGCTATACTCTAGTTCTAGTTATAGTAAATTTATAAATGATCTGCGCAAGAGACAATCGCTTCTTAATCGTAAAATACTTGCGCAAATAGCTATATTAAATAGGAATTGTCTTTATATGATTTGATTTCCAATGAGGTCATAAAAAAAGAAGATTGGAAAGAATCCATCCCCCAAAATTATTTAAATCAAGTCCCCCGGAGAATAAACTCCGGGAGGGTAGAGTAGAAATTAGTCTGATAAAATACAATCCATAAAAAAAATCAAAAAACCTATTCAAAAAAAAATTCCCCGATTTTTTATTATCCTACGACACAGCAATCAAATCTAGATTCTCATATTTTTTAAAACAAACCAGCAACCCATTTTTGAGTTAAGATTAGAATTTGTTTTTGATTCAATTATCAATTGTATAAAGACCTATTTTTTTCTAAAAAAACCTATTTTTTTTTTTCGGTTCTAAAATTATCAGTTCTAGTAGTCGACTTGATTCTTTCAAATTTTTTATTTTTGTTTCTAAATTTATCAGTTCTAGTAGTCGGCTTGATTCTTTCAAATTTTTTATTTTTGTTTCTAAATTTATCAGTTCTAGTAGTCGGCTTGATTCTTTCAAATTTTTTGCGATTAGTAATAAAAGGTAACAAAGATAAGATACGAGCTTTTTTTATAGCAAGAGTAATTAATCGTTGTTGTTTCAAGGTCAATCTAGTTACTCGCCTAGATAATATTTTTCCCCGTTCACTAATAAATTCACTAAGTAAATTCGTGTTTCTATAATCAATTCGATCCCCTGGTTGGATCGGGGACAAACGTCTACGAAAAGGTCGCTTGCGTTTAATAAGGAGTCGCTTAGATTTATTCATAGTTTGTTTAGTTTATTCCTTAATATAAAATATAATATACCGAAAATCCTATTTCGGTTGGACATAAAAAAAAAATTCGAATTAAGAAATAGGATTTGGTTTGTTTATTTCTATTTTATATATTTATTTCTATATATATATTTTTATTTATAAAATAAAAATAAATATATAAAATAGAAATTTGATATTTCTATAATATTTATATAAATATATAATTTATTTATATAAAATAGAACGAAAATAGTTTTGTCCCCTTCCTTGAAAGAATGATAGGCAGACGTTCGGTTCGATCTATTTCTTTATCTCTCCATGAATTGTATGTCTGTAACAATAGGGACAGAATTTTCGCAATTCCAACCGACTAGGCGTATTGTGTCGATTCTTTTGAGTAATATATCTGGAAATGCCCCTTGATTCCTTATTAACACTCTTTCGAACACAACCGGTACATTCCAAAATAACTTTTACTCGGGCATCTTTACCCTCAGCCATCAACCTAACCTCCTTTGGATTTTTGATTCAAGCCACCTTTCTATTATTATTTTCGTCCCGAAGTGAAGAAGAAAGGAAAATCAAAAAATAGAAGTTTCTAACTCGAAATACAAATACAATTAGAAAGATTTCGTTGCAATCACAATCAATAGAGTAATTATAGTAAATAAATTTAAGAAATACTCCGTAATCAAAAGGTTTCTAACTATATTTCTAATCACAATATCTCATTTTAATAGCCTGTATGATACCTATTACCCTAGATTCACATTTTCGTTTCCACTCTCCCCCTTTTTTTAGAGATTTTCATTCGAACCGGATCCCAAGTTTTGATGAGGTTGAATCTACTTTTCGTCTTTCTCCCCTCGAATATTTTTATATTATTAAAATAAGGGGGGGATTAATCACAGATAGTTGATTCTATCTCTAATCTTCGTTACCCCCTTACCACGTCAAAAACTAGAATTAAAAAAAGGGGAATGTCAGCGCATCTGGGAAAAAACGATTGATTTCTATTAATAGACCGGCTAAAGCCCCAAACCATAGAGTACTTAGGACCGGTGCCACGGAAAGATATGTTTTTAGATCCCGCATTGAAAATCCTCCTTCGTTTTTTTTCTTTAATGTAATATATAAAAGAAAGGCAATACATATCTAATCTACGATCAGATGCATAGATAGTTTAAAGTTAAAAAAGACTACTTTTGTTTGTACACAAAATCCCTAAGCTAAGTCAAATTAAAATAAATGTACAACGATCCGGTAGATAAAATATTTTTTTTTTTCAGAAAATAGAGTAGCATGCCCCTTCCTGCTGAGCATTCCCGAAAAGTATTTTTTAATTTACGACGGGTTTTTCATATATATCAAAATATTTTTATTATACCTTATATGATATGAGACCAAAAAGAGGAAATGGCAAGATAAATTATGTATATAGGAAATAGCGATGTGGAAAACAAGACAAGGATTCTTTACAATTACACTATAAAAACCAATTGAATTGAAAGGGATGTAGCGCAGCTTGGTAGCGCGTTTGTTTTGGGTACAAAATGTCACGGGTTCAAATCCCGTCATCCCTACCTAATTACTTTTCCTCTGAGAAGTAAGGAGGAATTTCATTTTAATTAAAATCGATTAAAAACAGAATTTCTCATTTTTTTTATCATACTCTATATGAAGTATATGCATGCAGGATGCAGATGTAGTTTTTTGTTACAAAAAGGTTTCTTTACAGTCTTATCTATTATGATAAGAAAGCGCTCTTAGTTCAGTTCGGTAGAACGTGGGTCTCCAAAACCCGATGTCGTAGGTTCAAATCCTACAGAGCGCGATTCCATTCTTGTTAGGTCGAATCGAATTAATTATCGAATTAGACTGAAATAACTGAGCAGTAATCTAGATTTGACCTCCTACTTTCTCTAATCTACAGGAGGTCAATTAAAAAAATATTTGTTAATTAATCTAATTAATCAAAAGCCCAACTGATCACCACGTCTGTATTGTAAATATGCGGTTACGAATAATCCAGCCAAAGTAATAGGAATTAGACCTAAGACAATTCCAAATAGAAAAACTTCAATCATTTCAATTCCTTTGAAAAAAAAAGAAAAAGGTAATATCTATCTCTAAATATTAATCTGAATTGCCCATGAATCTCAATAACCAAAAATTATCAATTGACGCGATAAAGAGCTAAAAAATATATGGAATCCCACATAAAGATTTCTTGAGTTGTTCATTCGATTAACTTCAAATAAGTCCTATCTTACTCAGAACTATAAATAAAACGGAAGTTATAATTAAAGTCAATAGTAAAAAACGCAAAAAATTAATTATCCTAGTTATAGTAGGTATATTAAGCATGAAGGAACTAAATTAAATATGTTCTTTTTTTTTTTTAATTAAACTAAACTAAATTTGTGTATATCAAGGTACTTGCCTAAGTTTCCATTTTGAAAGATCGGGGGGAGAATAAGTAAAAATATGAATTCTAAAGAAGGAGTTCAATTGAAAGTTTTTGATTTATCAATTATTAACTATTAGATTATAGATTTCACTAACAAAGATAAAGTAAGAGCGGTAGAAAAAAAAACGAAAAAATGGAAGCAAAAGGGGGAAGAAAAGATAATAAGAAATGGCATCGAAGTATTTATTTTAGAATATATATATTTTTCGAATAAGTCAATAAACTCAAATTTATATTGTGATTGTGTTGTGAATCTTTTATTGAATCTTTCTAATTTATCTAACTGATTGGAATTTCAGATAAAACTTGTACCTAGTTGTATTACACAATACAACTTGTATATTTTGTAGATATATATTATTGTTATTATAGAATTATATTTCGAATTATTTTATATAATATTTTTATATTATTTAATTTTTGAATATTAGTTTTTTATTTTTTTCCATGGGGAGAGATGGCTGAGTGGACGAAAGCGTCGGATTGCTAATCCGTTGTACGATTCATTCGTACCGAGGGTTCGAATCCCTCTCTTTCCGTTTCCATTAATGACTTAATAGTTGATTTATCTTTCGAATTTTTTCAATCTTTTTTATTTTTTCAAAAAAATTACAAATTATATATAATTACAAATATCAAATAGAATTTTTTTCTATTTTTTTTTCATCTATTTTTATTTCTAATTTTATAAAATGAAAAATCAAGTAAAGAAACCCCCCTTTATTCTTCGCGTCCAGGATTGCGTCCTGGATCATTAGATAGAAATCCGAAAATGAAGAGAGAAACAAAGAATATCACTACTGTGTAAACAAAGAGTTTGAGAGTAAGCATTACACAATCTCCAAGATTATTATTATTTTTTTTTTGAAAAAAGAGAATAGAGAATCTATTTTTATACCGCATATCCTATTTTGATACCGAAAACCAAAGAAGGTAGTTTTTAGAAATCGAAAAGAATTTTTTTTATACCCACCTGTGGAGGATCACAATAAGGTTTTTCATTCACGGAAAATCAAAATAGTTAGAATGGTAAAAGGAGGCGATCCGAATCGCGGTTATCCAAGAATTCTCATGTTTGAATCAAGAGTTCATACTGTAAGATTTGTCTGATCTTATCAATTATTAGTATTCGCATCATTTTTCTCGAAAAAATCATTCATTTTTCTAGGACAAGATGAAAGATTTCATCGAAAGCTTACAGCAGCTTGCCAAACAAAGGCTAAGAGAAAAAAGAGTACAGGTATGACTGGCATAAAATCTACGATTGGACTCAAAAAATCGTAGGCTTCAGGTAATTTGACTAAGAAAAAACTACTCGAATAAAGGGCAGAATTAAGACAGATCAAACTTAAGATATTAAGCATAACAGACATTTTGTTTTTAAGATAATTGTATTTTGATTGAGTTCTTCATAGAAGGAAAAAATGAAGAAAATAAAAAAAGAAAGATCAAAAATCCTTCTTTTTTTTTTTTTTGAACTTACTCACTCAACCAAAAAACTTTCCATTCTCTTTTGAGAATAGAAAAAATTCTACTTTCATACAATATCTTAATGTAATTATATGTAATGATCAATAAATTCAGGATAATTCTATATCTACATGCGTCAAAATACTAACAATAGAATCTAATTTTTTCTTTAGCTATTTTGGCTGGAATTGACGAACAATCAATAACAACATTAGTCTTTATTAGTGTCGAATAGAAATCAAAGTGGGGCGTGGCCAAGTGGTAAGGCGTCGGGTTTTGGTCCCGCTATTCGAAGGTTCGAATCCTTCCGTCCCAGAGTAAGGGCATGTGTAATTCTAGTAAATAATTCAAATTGTATTTTTCCAATCGATTTTTTCATTTTTATTGTTTTTATTGGATGTAAAACAAATTGGAATTTTTTTTCATTATTGAAATTGAAAAAAAAAAAATGAAAAATAACTTAATATATATTCTAAATCTTATGTGCCGACTGTCCTAACTGAACTAATGACTATTCATGATTCTATAACTTAATCAACCGCATAGCGGTTCCAAATTCGAGGAATGTTATGGTAAAACTTCGTTTGAAACGATGTGGTAGAAAGCAACGTGCGACTTGAAGGACATGATCTGTTGTGGATTCTTATATCCACCATTCTATAATCTAATTAAGGGATGCTCTTGACTCGACATCCTTTGTTCTCCTCCACTCGAACCCGCATTTTTTGTTGGGGTGTGATGGAAATAGTACATGATGGAGCTCGAGTAGAAAGTATTGATTCATTTCTTAAGGGGAAAGGGTCTAGGGTTAATGTTAATCAATAAGTTGGAACAACTTCGTAAGTATATCTTTGACAGAGATACCGAAAGGACCCCAATCAGGCAAGTTTCAAATCTTAAAGGAAATTTTGTTGGGATTGATAAAACCTTTTCGATAAAAATTATATATATCGTGTGGGAATCCGCCGTTCATATGATTCTTTGATAGAAAGAAATAACAAAAAGGTATGTTGCTATCATTTTTGAAAGGATTAAAAATCAACGAAGTAAGGTCTAAACCTAATGATTCAAAACAAAGATAAAAGATTCCGGAACAAGGAAACATCCTTTTATTTTCTATTTTCATATTGGATTGTCGCACCAATTAACAATTGGATTTGAATCAGAATGCAGAATTCAAATCGATTCTAAATGAGACAAAAAAGGGTATTCGAGACTGCTCAATAAATGAAATGCCAAAGGATTTTTTTTTTGGCTATTTGAAAGTTATTTAACTTGAGTTATGAGTATACAAATGATTTTCTTTTTTTAGGAAAGAAAAAGGACTTAATTCTTCATTTAATTCATTTGATGATTTTATGGACTTTTTTGATTTGCCATTCTAATACATAACTTCGAATCATTTTTCTCGAGCCGTACGAGGAGAAAACTTCCTATACGTTTCCAAGGGGGGTTGCTGTTGATCTAATCTATCCCAATGAGCCGTCTATCGAATCGTTGCAATTGATGTTCGGTCCAGAAGAGAGGGAAGAGATCTGCGAAAAGTGGGTTTTTATGATCCAATAAGGAATCAAACTTATTTAAACGTTCCTGCTATTCTATATTTTCTTGAAAAAGGCGCTCAACCTACGGAAACCGTTTATGATATTTTAAAGAGGGCAGAGGTTTTTAAAGAATTTTGACTTAATTAAAGGAAGTTCAATTAATGAAATAAAAAAAAAAGAGAGAATGAGGTTCTAGCTTGGTATAACTTTTTTTATTCTTCCTTTTCTATTCATCTATTTATGTAGATTTTTTATGTAGTGCCAATCCAACACAAGTTTTTTTTTGTTATACTTAACTTATATTTTTCTCTTTATATTTCAATTTCATAATTTCTATACTATATTCTATTTATTATTAATTATTATTATTAAATTATGAAATGAAATTTTTTTTCTTTTTACATTGTAATTGTAGTAATTGTATTTTTTATATTGACAAGAGTGTATTGAACAAATATAATTAATTCAATCGTGAAGTAAAAATCAATAAAAAGTGGTATGTCTTCTGCCCAATACATAGGTTTTTTTTACTTTATTCAAGGATTCGTTGAA